TTTGTCTTTAACTTCCGAGAAAATAACTCAAAAAAGGTATTTGATACAATATCAATCATTTTGTATCTAGTTATTAAAAATATTAATCAATATCAAAAAATCGAAATCTATAGCTATTGCTATTATGAATAGCTAATACTGAATAATTCATATTAATCGAAAAAAAAGATCCTATTCGTTTACGATGCATACAAAATTTTTGCTCTATTTGAGCCCGCTTAGCTCAGAGGTTAGAGCATCGCATTTGTAATGCGATGGTCATCGGTTCGATTCCGATAGCCGGCTTTTGTCTATTTGTTTTGATTTTCACATGATTGAGAGTGTATTTTTGAAATCAAAGAACATTGAAATGGCTTTTTCCCTTTTTTCCAAGGGTTGCCGACCTATTATATGCCCCATTTCAATTAGCAAAAAAACAGTAAGAATTCAGTTTCGGCAGAACAAAAAGAGGATTCTTTTTTTTTTTTCTAAAAAATTTCTATTTCTATTGATATGATATATAAATTAATATAGAAAGAAAATGATTTCTATACATTTCTATACATAAATCAAAAATGGTAATTCTATTACTCCAATTCAATCCATTTCTTAATTTTTTTTAGGACAATACTTCATTGTATTATTATTATTGTATTTCGCCTCGCTTAATTTATCAATTTATTTAGTTCAGTTTGTTTATGTCCAAACAAAAAAGGAGTCTTCATGTCGCGTTATAGGGGGCCTCGTTTCAAAAAAATACGTCGTCTTGGGGCTTTACCAGGTCTAACTAGTAAAGGGCCTAGAGCCGGAAGCGATTTTAGAAACCAATCGCGCTCTGGGAAAAAATCTCAATATCGTATTCGTTTAGAAGAAAAACAAAAATTGCGTTTTCATTATGGTCTTACAGAACGACAATTACTAAAATATGTTTGTATAGCCGGAAAAGCCAAGGGGTCAACAGGTCGGGTTTTACTACAATTACTTGAGATGCGTTTGGATAACATCCTTTTCCGATTGGGTATGGCTTCGACTATTCCCCAAGCCCGCCAATTAGTTAACCATAGACATATTTTAGTTAATGACCGTATAGTAGATATACCAAGTTATCGCTGCAAACCACACGATATGATTACGGCGAGCCATGCTCAAAAATCTAGAGATATGATTCAAAGTTATCTTAATTCATCTCCTCATGAGGAAGTTCCAAAACATTTGACTCTTCACCCATTCCAATATAAAGGATTAGTCAATCAAATAATCGAGAGTCAATCGATTGGTTTGAAAATAAATGAATTGCTAGTCGTAGAATATTATTCTCGGCAAACTTAAACCTAACTCAACTAAGAAGAGGTTTGGACAACTTTATTACTCCTACCCCCCTTTCCTTCCCATAAAAAAAGTAACTAAAAAAGGACGCAGGATAAAGTACTTATCCAGGGAATAGCAATAGCAAATCGATATCAAAATTACCGAGGGTTCGAGTTCTACCTTTTTGAATTTGAGTATGTGTTGTTCTTTGATACATTGTGTTCATCAAGATTGGTAAATTAGTTGAGGGTACGGAAAGAGAGGGATTCGAACCCTCGGTAAACAAAAGCCTACATAGCAGTTCCAATGCTACGCCTTGAACCACTCAGCCATCTCTCCTACGTAATGATTATGCCCCATCAACCGAATCAATAGCGAGCCACTTTTATTTTTACTTTACTTGACCTTCAAAAATTCCGGGCAATCAATTCGAAAAAAAAGTATGAAAAAACAAAAAGAGGAAAGATATCGATTTTTTAGATATCCATTTATGTTATCTAGTGCTCCCATCCTTTTCGGATATTTTGACACGAATTCAATCAATCGTAAGGAATCAACTAATCGGTCTATCTATTTTGTTTTTTTCTTCAATTTCGAGATGAGATGGGAATCAGACTAGGACCTCTTCATTCTTATACTAGTCGACTAGATTTGTATGAAATCGAAACTATTTCTTATTATTTTATTTAATTCCGGTCAAAAAGAAAGAATTTAAGGAAGAGGAGTTTTCAAATTTTGAAAATTCTGTTTTTATGTTATTTCGTAGTGTCCAATTCCTTTGTTTGTGGGAAATCATTTTCTTACGAAAGGTAATGAAAAGAATTTGAGAGTGGATTGCTATCTATGACTAAATCGAGTATAAATGGAAATTTTATTGATAAAACCTTTTCAATTGTAGCCAATATCTTATTACGAATAATTCCGACAACTTCAGGAGAAAAGGAGGCATTTACCTATTACAGAGATGGTGTGATTTGATCATTAGTTTACATATCTTTTCGATCTCAATTTTATTTACCGCCTTCAGTCTTATAAGACTGACGCATGATTTCGGACTAGAAAAAAAATGAAATAAATCTACGCTTTTTGAAGGTGAGGTTTGTAAAAAAAAAAACAATTCCTTCTGTCGTGTATCCCCGATTAATGCAGCCTCAGATGCTTGAATTGTCGATTCTAGTAGTGAGCCAGAGGTTAAAACTTATGAATCTGTATT